ATTTCTACTTATAATTATGATATTACGATCAGATTGGGTAACAAAGATTCACGATTAAATCTGCTTTCTATGCATGAGATAAAGACAGAATAATCAGGAGCACTATTCAGTTTTACTTTACTTTATTTAGATTTAGCACACTTAATTTAATGTTAAAAAAAAAATTCAAAGATTCTTTTGTTTTGAAAGTAGTCTAATTTATAGACTAGGATTGAATTGCATAATCATAAAAGGAGTAGTATTTTTTAAGTGCACACCAATATAGCTATCTACCTATCCGCATATTCCATTTTTTATCGTAATTTCACTTGGAGCAACAGGGATCAGGTCACACTATATCATAATTAATATTTTTTATTCAATATATTCAATACAATGAAAGATTAAAGCACGGTGATTCTCTATAAGGATATGTACATAAGAGAAAGACCCGACTCGGTATCTGTGTACCAATTTCTGTTCTGGGGTTTACATATACATATATATTTTCTTATAATTTCAATTGATAATTGAAAAGAATTTTTTAAAATAATTGATACTGATTAGTTGTAAATCAATTTGATTTTGTTATACCATTAAGGAAAGGAAACACATTGAGATTAAATACAAAATGGAAGAACCGTTCACTACTTCAAAATCAAAAATAAATAATAAGAATTAAATAAAAAAACAGTTAAAAAAAAAGTTAATGGTTCCAATTTGTCCTAAATTTTGCAGTCTGTGACTGGAAATCCATTTTTTCTTTTTTCAATTTGAAATAGCTTTTCAATAGAAAGCTAAGGGAAGTTTTTAAGCGGTGTGTGTTTTGAGATACAATCAATCGAAGAGAATAATCTAAACTAGATCCCATAAGAAACAAGAATTCATTTTTGGAAAGAGATTGAAAAGGGATAAGCACAATGAGATTCAAGATCAAAAAAGAAATAAAAAAGAAAAAAAGGGTTCAGCAATCCCCCCCTCTGAAAAAACAAACAATTAGTAATAAAATGTGGATGAATAATATTTTCATCGATTTTGGATCGGATTTGGCGGCATGGCCAAGCGGTAAGGCAGGGGACTGCAAATCCTTTATCCCCAGTTCAAATCTGGGTGTCGCCTGATCAACAAAATACTTAGAATTTCTTATTCTACTGATAGAATAGAACTCGACAAATTCTTGCCCTGCAGAAGCAAAGGCAAAGGACTGGGCTTGTCGATACTTGATTTATAGAATACATAGTTCTATAAAAGACTATAAGTTGTTTTCGCAAAATCCGGCTCTGTTTGGGTTCTGGGTAGTGGCCCAAACAGATATACCAATAGGGATGAGGTAAGGCTTACTTATTATATTAATTCCAGAACTACGAAAGTAAGAGGTAAGAAATCTTGGTATCCAAAGGTTCCTAAGGGACATTCCATTTTCGCTCCTAGGATTGAAGAAAAGATTATACGAAAGACTGTCAAGACTTCCTAATTATCTTACACTACCTACACTAACGTAGGGTCTACTGACTCTGTCAGGAATTAGATTGGATAGGCTGATGGGAAATCAATTTAGGAGTTGTGGAAAGGACCGAAGATACTTTGTATCCATACTTACGAGAGACTCCGAGCACTCAAACATTCAATCAGGATGGTTGGTCGGCTCTTATCTTATAGAATAACAGAGTAAAAGTCAAAGTAAAAAAAAAAAAAAAGGATTTCTTTGGTCGTGTAGGGAGATTACAAAAAAAAAATGTATGTAATAATGGTAGTGATGTCTCCCCATTCTTTCACAGAAAGAAAGACAGTAAGGCTTAGATCAAATAGGAAATATGGGTATCCAATAAATAGTTATCTATCTTGATAGTATATTTTTTTTGATATTTTTTGCTTATGAAAGAAAGGTAACAAAACAAAAAATAGGTCTTACTATTCCCACATCTTCCATTAGGAGCATTCCTTTGCAATTTTCAAGGAAAAGGCGTGTGTATCGTATTTTTACTTAATATTTCCCAATTCTACCAGAAATCCTATAAAGAATCTGTTACGAGTGGATTCATTGAATTGGTTCATCAATAGCCTTAAGTCAGAATCCTATTTTGATTCTGCGCCATTGATTCTACTATGATTATTGATCAATAATGGAATAATTCCTTCATAGAAATAGGAGATATAATTCACATGGATATAGTAAGTCTCGCTTGGGCTGCTTTAATGGTAGTCTTTACATTTTCCCTTTCACTCGTAGTATGGGGAAGGAGTGGACTCTAGGTATATTAATAATTGATTGAGTAATCGATTGAGTAATAGAATTGTATCAATTGTTTAATTGATCGTTTTTCGAAGCTTCATTTTTAAAAAGCTTGTCTCTCTTTCAAAATTCTACTGGAAAGACAATAATGAATAATGATCATTCGATCAAATAATGAATGATTACTATAGTTTAGTTGTATTTAAAAACTAAAATCTACGCATGATAGGAAATTTTTTCCAACCGAATTCCTCCTAAATATTCTGTTTGGATAAACCTGTTCTTACC